AATTGGATGCCCTACTGCGTTACAAAATTTCGCTTTAGCCAATGATCCAATCAGAGGAATAATTGGAACTATTGTATCGAGTTTATTGGGAGCATTATTTAGTAGAAATGAATTTTCTAGCATTTGATTCCGCACCACTGCAGGATTTCGTCGAACACTTGAAAAGTAACTCAAAAAATCGAGGGAATGCTTGGATAATTGGTTTATACGGATACTTGCCGCGTGAGACCATACATCAAAATGACATTGCCATAAATTGACAAGGTAAGATTTCCATTTATTCATTAGAAGAGGTGTGTCTTTGGAAGCCAGAATTGATTTTCCTTGATATCTAACATAATGCATGAAAGGATCCTTGAGAAAGCATGGGATGACCGGAAAATCATTAGCAAAGACTTCGGCAAAATGTTCTATTTTTCTATATAAACAGAGTCGTTCAAAAAGGAATCCAGAAGATGTTAATCGTAAATGAGAAGATTGGTTACGGAGAAAAAGGAAGATGGATTCGTATTCACATATATAAGAATTATATAGGAATAAAAAAAATCTCGGATTACTTTTTGAAAAAATGGAAATAGATTTATTTGTAATAATAAGACTGTTACAATTAGAATACTCATGAAGAAAGAACCGCAATAAATGCAAATAAGAAGCATCTTTCACCCGGTAACGAAGGGTTTGAACCAATATTTCCAGATGGGCAGGGTAGGGTATTAGTATATCCGCCGAATAATTTAAATGTGGGAACTTTTCCTCTAAAAAGGGAAATATTGAATGAATGGATCGTAAATTGTAAAATCTTACGATTTCTGCCCCTTCTAAAGAAGATATTAATCGTAGATAAAATGGAATTTCCACAATGATTGCAAATCCTTCTGATAGAATTTTAGAATGCAAATTCTTGTTGTACCCAAAAAATGGATTTTGTTTAGAATCATTAGCAGAAATTATCAAATAATTCTGTTGATACATTGTAGTAATTAAGCGTTTTACAATCAGTAAACTAGATTTATTATCATAACCTATATTTTCCAACAACATGTATCTATTTAAACCATGACCATGAGCAAGTGCATAACTATATTCCCGAAAGATAAGTGGGTATAGGAAGTCATGTTGCCGAAATCTATCGAGTTCTAAATATCCTTGAAATTCCTCCATTTTAAATTAGATGGGGATAAGGGATTTCTTTTGGGTTATTAAATGACACATAGTACGATACAGTCAAAACAGGATATTATAGTAAGAAATAAATAGATATATACCCCGGAACCAGATAAGACTGATCGACGGACTCTTTAGCCTCTCCTTTTCCATCTAATTTAATTGGTTTATGTTCATTCGAGGATAACAAGATGGTTAGAAATCCTTTATTTGTTCAACCCAATCGCTCTTTTGATTTTGGAAAAAAAGGATTTTTATCTTTATCAATAGACTGCTTTTTCTACACATTTACCCCCACACTCTAATGGAGAATAGCTACTAATAATTAGGATTTAAAAAAAAAATCGATGATCCACTTATGGGAAAAGCATTTCCCGCATCAAGGACTAATCTATTTTTAACGTTTAATTAGATCGGGTAATCGTTCAAATTAAGAACAGAAGCTCGTTTCTTTTTTTTTGTTTACCTATACCTATAATTGGAGCCATAGGGCTCTATCCATTTATTCACTTAACCCAAAATTTCATTTTCTTTTTTTTTTCGTCAAGAATTTAAACAAAGTTTTGAACCGATCCGCTAAGAATAAAATATTCTCGGAATTCCACATTGATACGACATGCTGCTTTTTCCATTCATTCCTTTGAGGATCAGTCGCGGTTTTACAAGCTCTAGAGAGAGTATCGACGAAGACGTTGCTTCATACAAATGTGTAAAAATTGCCAGTCGCACTTAAAAGCCGAGTACTCTACCGTTGAGTTAGCAACCCCCCCCCCCCAAAAAAAAAAATGTGTAGATCCAATCGGAATAAAAAATTAGATTTAATTGCACACCGAAATCCAAATAGTAAAATAGCAAAAACATTGCTAATCGATTCTGAACATAAAAAAAATAATGAACATATTAGATGCAAATACACTGACTTCTAAAATAAGAATCTAGATTAAGATAAGGATATGGATTAAGTCAAAATTGATGTACTACCACGGATTTAGTTCGTATCTTATCCATTATTATCTTATCCGTTTTTTTTTTTTCAATAAAATAAATAAATAATAAATAAATAAAGGCTTCTCGTATCCCAGCAAATCCGACGAATCCGTCGTTTAAATAAAGTAAAATAAAAAAACCAAGTCCATAGATGGAACAGAGGGAAATAGATACATTTATTCATGATCGGATTATATTTGTTTGATACACTGTTGTCAATATGAATGTAAATCTTAAGAAAAGAACACAATGTGGAGAACCATAAATTAAAATAAAAAAAAAAATTAAATATTGAATTAATATAATAAAATATAAATTATACAAATAAAGAAAAACTAATGACTTGTATTGAATTGGCACTAACTATATATGGATAATAAACATGGATACAAAAGGATGTAAGCGTAAGAATCAATATTCGTAGCAAAGTATCGCAATGCTTGGGTTTACTTAATCCATATAAGTAAAAAAAAAAGAAATCTTAAATCCCATTTGTTTTTTTTTTATTTATTTGTTCATAACATAAAAAAAGTGAAAGTTTCAACTAAAAAACAACTAGTATTGAATTAGCAATAATGTAAATATTTTGGATTTCTAAATCCAACTACTTCGGTTATTCATTTGATCTTTTTTCATCTGTCTTAAATTAAATGAATTTCTATCACTAAAATAAAAATAAATTTTTGTCGTTATAGAAGACGACATTTTTTAGTAGTAGACATTTTTTGGTAGTAATAATAAATAGGTATGAATAGAACAAAAGAGGGGGCTTATATAACTTTGTATAACCTTTTATATACTACCGCCCCCCCTCTTTTGTTCTATTCATTAATTGAATTTAATCTGTTGATTAAGGCAAAGTTCCATAAAAACTCCCGCCTTCTTCGAAATATCATGAACAGTTCCCGTAGGTTGAGCGCCCCTTTCAAGTAAATATAGAATAGCAGGAACATTTAAATAGGTTTGATTCTTTAGCGGATCATAAAAGCCCACTTTCCGAAGAGCTCTTCCTTCTCTTCGGCATCGAGCATCAATTGCAACGATTCGATAAACCACCCATTGGGATAGATGTAGATGAATAATACCCCCCCTAGAAACGTATAAGAGGTTTTCTCCTCATACGGCTCAAGAAAATTCGAAATTATGTCTATGGATCGAATTTGAAATTTTTAATTAGTAATGTCAAATGGATCCATAAAATAATCAAATCAATTAAATATGAGTTAAGTACTTTTTAGTATTCCTTATTATTATCCGAAAAAGAAAATAAAATCATTTGTATTCGCATCCTCATAACTCAAGTTGGATAACTCGCTAATAACCCAAGGAAACCCTTTACTTTAGGTATTTCGTTTATTGAGCGATCTCTAACCACGCACCTTTTTTTGTCTTTAGAATCTATTTTGATTCTTAATTAGAATCTATTTATTGAGACAACTGAAAGTGGTATTTCCTTGTTCCAGGATTCTTTATCGTTTCTTTGAATCATTGGGTTTAGACATTACTTCGGTGATTTTTAATCGTTTCAAAAAACGTCAGCAACATACCCTTTTTGTGATTTCTTTTTATCAAAAAATCATACAAATGGTCGATTTGATTCCTGCGCGATACACTTTTAATCGAAAGAGTTTTACCAATTCCAAGGGGTTTTACTTATAAATTTGAAAATTGGATCCTTTCGATTTTTATATGGAAAATATACTTACGAAGCTGTTTCAACTTATTAATTAACACTAACCCTAGATCCGCTCCCTTAAAAAATGAATCAATACTTTTTTTTACTCGAGCTCCATTAAGATCATGTACTATTTACATCCCAACCCCCGACCTCAAAAAGGAGGGTTCTAGTGAAACAGAACAAACGATGTCGAGCCAAGAGCACCCTCATTCCTATCTAATTAATATAAAAATAAAATGATGGATGTAAGAATCCACAAACGACCATATCCCTCAAGTCGCACGTTGCTTTTTACCACATCGTTTTAAACGAAGTTTTACCATAACATTTCCTAGTAGGTTGCTGTAAACAGTATGTAATTGATTCCATTATGGACTCATGAATAATCATCGGTTCGTTCGGTACATAGTAATCCATACTTTTATGAATGGGTAATTTCTCAAGAAGTATCAGCACGAATTAAATTGAACCCCGTATAATATATAATATATAGAAATATAATAAATATTTTTTTAATATATTATTTTTTCTTTAGAATTATAATCTAAATATAAATATTAGAATATAAAAAAATTGAACTAATAAATAACACAAATAAGTTTTTTTTTAATCTGCATCTTGAGGTGACTTGCTAAAATAGATTCACCAATTTCACACTTCTTCGAGTACCAAGGACTCATAAGACATTATTCAAAATATTTAATTGATTGAAAAATTTCCTATTTCACTATCATTACATTATTTGAATAAGGCTTTACAGTAAAAATCGCATTTTGATAATAATAGAGAAAAATTCATATTCGGATTAAACCATAAAAAAAATGTAAATTCTTTTTGTTTTTCACGAGGTGGTGGATAAAGACTGATAGAATAGAGGCTTTGGGTTGTTATTCTTTTTGATAAATCATAATTAAAAGAGGATCCCCATACCTATCAGGTAGACTAAACAAATATCTTTGAAAGTAATTAGAAACATTCTATGTTAAAGGGTAAAGTTAAATATTTAAAATTTAGGGATAACAAATCTATTGTCACAAAACTCAATTGAAATAAAATAAAGTTTTCAATGAATCAATGAAATAGAAGAAATAGAACGATAACAATACATATATATAAGTCTTCGCTCCCTTTCTGCGTAGTTTATTTGACTTGGAGTCAATAATCCGGCTGCAATTATTTCCTAAGGAAAAGCGACTAAGATGTATGAATACACTTTGTCTCAATTGGTACATATCATATATTTACAATTTTTCATAAAAGAAAACACAAAATACTTAAAAACGGGGTTCAAAGAAAAGACATATGTTACGTATGTAACTTGATTTTTTTTTAATGAAATTCAGACAGCCGCATATATTGAAATTGGTATTTTACATTGACGTTTAACTCCTATCTACTGCGTCAATTCTATGAATATGATGAATCCTAAATAAAAAAAGAATCCTATTAGAGTGTTCCAGACTATTACTATTTTGTATAAATGTAAATTAAAACAAGTACAGATTAAATCATGGCTCGTATTTTTATTTTATGAAGAACTAACTTATTAAATAGAAATATGATTTAATCTATGCTCCCCTCTTACCTGTATACAAATAGATTCAATTACATCTGTGTGTTATTTGAACACGATTCGATTTTTTATTTTTGAAAAAGATATAATTCATATAAGAATCAATCATTATAGGAAAGCAAAATCAGATTATAACCAATCTTATTCTACTCTTAAAAAAAAAAAATAAGGTTGTTTAAAAAAGGGCAATCTTTCTTTTATTCTGATATAAAATAGAAAATCTATATTCTGATATGATATATATAATATAATAGGTATGCTCTGGGACGGAAGGATTCGAACCTCCGAATACCGGGACCAAAACCCGTTGCCTTACCACTTGGCCACGCCCCATTTTTGATTTCTATTCGACATTAATAAAGACTAATATTGATAGTAGTTCTTCGTCAATTCTAGTCCAAATCTATATAGAATAGATTAGAGTGTTGCTAGGATTTTGAGACATTTAGATAGAGAATTAAACGACATTTATTGATCATTACATACAATTCAATTAAGATATTGTATGAAAGTATGGTTTTGTCTATTCTCTTTTTATTTGAGAATTGAAGGATTTTTGATTGGGTTAATTAAAAAAAAAAAATAAGATTATAATAACTCATATTAAGAACTCATCATATTAATAACTCAATCAAAATAAATACAATTATCTTCAAGAACAAAGAAAAAAATGTTTGTTATGCTTAATATCTTTAGTTTGATCTGTATTTGTCTTAATTCTGCTCTTTCTTCAAGTAGTTTTTTCTTCTCAAAATTGCCCGAGGCTTATGCTTTTTTGAATCCAATCGTAGATTTTATGCCAGTAATACCTTTGCTCTTTTTTCTCTTAGCTTTTGTTTGGCAAGCTGCTGTAAGTTTTCGATGAGATCTTTAATACGGTCCTAGAAAAATTCATGATTTATTCTTAAAAAAAAAATTCTAACAATTCATAAGATCAGATAAGTCTTATAGTATAACCCTTCGATTCAAATAATGAAATTCTTGGATCGCCACAATAAGTCTGGGCTCCCCCCAGTTACTCATTCGGACCCTTTTTTACAGTGAAAGAACCTAGTAGATTCCTCCGCAATATCTAATTGCGGGTATGAAAAAGCTTTTGGTAATGAAAGACTTGACTCTTATTACAAATGAATTTCTGAAAATTCTTTTTTATTTCTATAGATTTAGAAAAAGAATTTCGTGGTGTCAAAATAAGGTATGTGGTATAAAAATGGAGAATCTATTATCTTTTTTTCCAAAAAAAATGATCTTGGAGATTGTGTAATGCTTACTCTTAAACTATTTGTTTACACAGTAGTGGTATTCTTTGTTTCTCTCTTTATCTTCGGATTCCTATCTAATGATCCAGGACGGAATCCTGGACGTGAAGAGTGAAGAATAAAAAATAACAATAAAGTTTCTGTTTTCCTTGCTTGATTTTAAAATGTTCTTAGGATTTTATTTATTCCACATTTTTAACTATTAATTAAAATGAAATAAATAAAAAGACTCGTTGAAAGAGAAATTGAAAGATAAAGAAAAAATACCAAGTCATCCACTAAAGCGGAAAGAGAGGGATTCGAACCCTCGGTACGAAAAACCCGTACAACGGATTAGCAATCCGACGCTTTAGTCCACTCAGCCATCTCCCCAAATTGAAATAAAAAGGATAATTACTAGATTATATTACACAAAAACAGTAAGGCTTGAAAAAGGGCCCTCTCTTTATACCTCTTTATTATTCAGTATATAATTATTATATAGATATCTAATTATAGAGACATAGAAAAATAGAAAAAACAATATAGAAAATAAAAATCAGTGATTTCATTTAGGTAAAGTAAGGGCTCGAAAGCGATATCTCAACTCCACTATTCCAATGAATATAAATTTAGATATATAACCACCCAATGCCCCAAGAATATTATATATTATATAAACTATAAATTATATAGCAATGAATTTCTTATATAAAAAAATTATAGAATTAATAAATAGTAAATAGAAAGTAATAATAAATATATAAATTAAAATGAAATAAATAATAAAAAAAGAGTACCTCTTTGCTTTCGTCTGCAAGATCCTTTTTTACTTTTACTTCCACAGCCCGGCCCCCGGTCCTGACCGGGCCGGGTCTTTCGTTTTTGTTCCAATGAATCATAGAAAAAATGATTTATTTGATTTGAAAAAAAAAATGATTAATGATTGTTGTTGTTTCAAGAACAATCATAATAAAGGCAATTTCTATTCCTATCATACAGAATAGAATCCGAGTGTCATTTCTTAATTATTTTATTCTTGCACAATTTATGTTATGGCATACGCCTTTTTTTTATCGAGACGTATCCATCTCATTTAAATAACTAAAAAAGCGTGTTTTTTTAGTTATTTAAATAAATCCTCTTTCCCCAATCCCATTAGTCTCCTTGGCCAAAGCATATCAACGCTCTAATTTTCATGATTCTTTTCTGATCCTATCGTCTTAATTATGACCCATTTTTTTGTTCGACAAAAGATCCATTTATATACAATAATCACATTGTAGCGGGTATAGTTTAGTGGTAAAAGTGCGATTCGTTCTATTAATCCCTTAAATGGTTAAGGGGTCCTTCGGTTTAATTACTATTCCGATCAAAAACTTTATTTCTTAAAAGGATTTAATCCTTTACCTCTCAATGAAAGATTCGAGGAAGAATAGACATTCTCGTGATTTGTATCCAAAAGAGTCAATTAGAAATTGGAAAAAACAAAATTGGATTATGAAATTACGAAACATAATTGGTTTTTGAATTGGATCAATATTTCCAATTGAATAAGTATGAGTAAAGGGTCCATGGATAAATAGAGAAGGGAGTATTTCTAATCGTAACTAAATCTTCAATTTATGATTTGTATAAAAGAGATTGAAGCAAAACAGCTATTAACTAATGGCTTTGGTTTACTAGAGACATCGACATATTATATTGTTTTAGCTCGGTGGAAACAAAATCCTTTTCCTAAGGATTCTTTCAAATAGAAATAGAGAACGAAGTAACTAGAAGGGTGGTTCTAACCCCCCCTGTTCTATAGGGATCATCTATAAAGCGGGTTTTGTTTTGAATGCATTCAAACAGAAAAGCTGACATAGATGTTATGGGCCGAAATTTCTTTTCTTTTTTTTTGTAATTTAGTTCACATCTGACATATGTGAAATTTGTCCATCTTTCATAAAGGAGCCGAATGAAACCAAAGTTTCACGTTCGGTTTTGAATTAGAGACGTTAAAAACGATGACTCAACGTCGACTATAACCCCTAGCCTTCCAAGCTAACGATGCGGGTTCGATTCCCGCTACCCGCTTATATCTCTATATTATATATATTAATTTATTCTCTATATTTCTAAAATTCTATATTCTATTTAGAATATGTTTAATAGTAAAAGTTATAGTTTTTATCTATTATAAAATATTATATTATTTAAATTCTATATTAAATAATCTATAATATAGAGGATCTAATTATAATTATTCATGTAATGAATCTAATTTAATGTAATTATTAATATAATGATAATGAATGTATCATTGAATTGAATGCGCAATTCCTGGAATTCTCTCAATGGTCTTTTTTCTGACCAAGAGATGTGAAAACAAAACTAAGAAAAAAGCGTCCATTGTCTAATGGATAGGACAGAGGTCTTCTAAACCTTTAGTATAGGTTCAAATCCTATTGGACGCGACGGATTTCCATATATTTCTTTTCTACTAACTAGGTATTTTGAATGATTTGAACAAGAGACCCTTATATTTATTTATATTTATTTATATATTTATTCTTAATAATAATTTTTTATTACTATAAAATTATTAATATAAAAAATATATAATAAAATAAAAGATTAGATTATAGAAATAATTATTTATATAAAATTAGAAAGTTATTTAAAGGAATTTCTTTATACCTGTTCCTGAAGTAGAAAGCGTTCCATTTGTTCTTGAATAGCGTCTTTCAAAAGGGCTTCCGCTTCCTCATTGAATATCTTGGTAGAAGATATTATTTCTTGGAACTGCGGTTTATTCGTTTTTAAATAAGTCCGTAACTCAACGAGAAATTTCTTTACCTGTCCAATTTCTAATGAATCAAGATAACCATTCGTTCCAGTATAAATAGTCATTACCTGTTCTTCCACCGTGAGAGGGGATGATTGAGATTGTTTGAGCAACTCGCGTAATCGTTGACCTCTTGCCAATTGATTCTGAGTAGCTTTATCGAGATCAGACGCGAATTGTGCAAAGGCTTCTAATTCTGCGAATTGTGCCAATTCTAATTTTAGTTTGCCGGCTACTTGTTTCATGGCTTTAATTTGAGCGGCAGATCCTACTCTGGAGACGGAAATCCCCACGTTAATGGCAGGTCTGATTCCAGCATTGAATAAATCGGCGGATAAGAAAATTTGGCCATCTGTAATTGAGATTACATTAGTAGGAATATAAGCTGAAACATCTCCCGATTGGGTCTCAACTATTGGTAAAGCAGTCATACTTCCTTCACCTAAACGCGAACCTGATTTAGCGGCTCTTTCCAAAAGTCGTGAATGCAAATAAAAAACATCTCCTGGATAAGCTTCGCGACCCGGCGG